GAGCCCAGTTTTGATTTGAAAAAATATTCTGTAACAGAACAAAAAAGAGTTGATTTAGAAAGTCAAGCAAAATATTTGAAATTTTTATTCGATGTAATTACAACTGATCCACATGATCAAAGAACAATTATAAATCAATCTGTTGAAATAGAAGAAATTAGTAAAAATCTTTCTCGATGGTCATACAAATTGACTTCAGATTTAGAAGAACAAGAAGATGAGGAAGAATCGACGGAGGATCCTGGGATTCGTTCAAGAAAAGCCAAACGTGTGGTAATTTATACTGATAATGATCAGAATACTGATTCTGTTACTAGTACTAGTAACAATAGTAATAGTAATAGTGATAGTGATCAAGCAGAAGAAGTGGCCTTGATACGTTACTCACAACAATCGGATTTTCGCCGGGATCTAATCAAAGGGTCCATGCGTGCTCAAAGACGCAAAACAGTTATTTGGGAAATGTTCCAAGCAAATGTGCATTCCCCGCTTTTTTTTGATCGAATGGATAAAACATTTTTTTTTTCTTCTTTTGATATTTCTGAAATAAAAAATATCATTTTTAGAAATTGGATTGATAGAGAATCGGAATTGAAAATTTCCGATCTTGAGCTTGAGGAGGAAGAGACAAAAGAAAAGGAGAAAGATGAAGAAAATGAACAAATAGCAATATCAGAAACTTGGGATACCATTCCATTTGCTCAAGCAATAAGGGGTTTGATGTTAGTAACCCAATCTTTTATTAGAAAATACATTATATTACCTTTATTGATAATAGTGAAAAATGTTGGCCGTATGTTATTATTACAATTCCCCGAGTGGTACGAGGATTTGAAAGAGTGGAATAGAGAAATGCACGTTAAATGCACCTATAATGGTGTTCAATTATCCGAAACAGAATTCCCAAGAGATTGGTTAACAGATGGGATTCAGATAAAGATTCTATTCCCTTTTTGTCTAAAACCTTGGCGAAGGTCTAAAGTACGATCTATTCATAGAGATTCAATGAAAAAAAAAAGAAAAAAAGAAAATTTTGGTTTTTTAACAGTATGGGGAATGGAAGCGGAACTTCCCTTTGGTTCTCCCCGAAAACAAACTTCTTTTTTTGAACCCATTGGTAAAGAACTTGAAAGAAAATTTAGAAAAATCAAAAAGAGATTTTTTCTAGCTCTAAGAGTTTTAAAAGAAAGAAGAAGGGGATCTCTGCAAATTTCAAAAGAAAAAACAAGATGGGTCATGAAAATCGTTCTAGTTATAAAACGAATAATAAAAGAATTGGAAAAAGTGAATCCGATTTTATTATTTGAGTTGAGGAAAGTGAAAGTATATGAACCAAATGAAAATGAAAAAGATTCTAAAATAAATAATCCAATTCATCACGAATCAACCACTCTAATTCGATCTATGAATTGGACAAATTATCCACTCATAGAAAAAAAAATGAAAGACCTTTCTGATAGGATAATCACAATCAGGAATCAAATAAAAGGAATCACAAAAGAAAAGAAAAAAAAAATTCTAACTTATGATGATAAAAGATTGGAATCACAGAAATATATTTTGTGGATATTCAAAAAAAACAATACCCGATTAATACGTAAATTAAATTATTTTATGAAATCTTTCATTGAAAAAGTATACGTGGATATCGTGCTGTGTACCATTAACATTCCCAGGTCCTGTGCACAACTTTTCTTTGAAGCAACAAAAAAAATGATCAATAAACTCATTTACAACGATGAAACAAACCAAGAAGAAATTGATGAAACAAATAAAAATACAATGAACTTTATTTCAACTATCAAAAATTCGAATACTAATAATAATTTAAATAATTATTATGACTTATCTTTCCTGTCACAAACATATGTATTTTATAAATTATCACAAACCCAATTATTAAACAAGTATCACTTGAGATCTGTACTTCAAGATCATGGAACCCATCATTATCTTAAGGGTAAAATAAAGGATTATTGTATAACACGAGGAATATTTGATTACGCATCAAGGCATAAGAAAATTCAAAAGTCCGAAATCCATAAATGGAAAAACTGGTTAAAGGGCCATTCTCAATATAACCTATCACAGACAAAATGGTCTCGATTAGTACCAAAAAAATGGCGAAATAGAGTCAATCAACGTCGTACCATTCAATATCAAGAACCAATTAAATTGGATTCATATAAAAAGGAAAAAGACCAATTAATTCATTACGTGAAAAAGGATTCTTATTTAGTGGATTTATTGACGAATCAAAAAGAAAAATTTAAAAAACACTACAGGTATGATCTTTTATTACAAAAATATATGAATTGTGGGGATAAGGAAGACTCGTATATTTATGGATCAACATTACAGGTAAGGAAGAACGGAGAAATTCCATATAATTTCAATACACCAAAATCCAACTCATTTTATATATTGATAAGTACAGCCATTAGTAATTATCTAGAGGTTAAATATATTATTGGTACAGATAAAAATCTGGATAGAAAATTTTTGGATTGTAGAATTCTACAGTTTTGCCTTAAAAAGAATATCAATATTGAGACTTGGACGAATGCGCGTATCGGCGCCAAGATTGATAATATCAAGATTAATAAAAATACTAAGACTGGAACTAAGAAGTATCAAAAAATGGAAAAGAAAGATATTCCAACTTATAAAGAAATTAACCCATCCAATCAAAAAAAAAAACTTTTTGATTGGATGGGAATGAATCAAGAAAAGTTATATCGTAATCGGACCATATCATACCTAAAATCTTGGTTCCTCCCAGAACTTGTTATATTATTTGATACATATAAGATTAAACCGTGGATTATACCAATACAATTACTTCTTTTTGATTCTTATAGAAATGAAAATATTAGTCAATATAAAAGCATCAACATAAATAAAAAAAACAATCCTTATATATTATATAATCAAAAAGAATATCTTGAATTAAAAAATTCTAACCAAGAAAAAAATGAACAACAAGGCAAAAGAGACCTTGGATCAGATCTACGAAAAAAAAAAAAAAAAAAAAAGATGATGTTCAAGAAGATTATTCGCAATCAAACATTAAAAAAGGGAGAAAGAAAAAAAAATCCAAGAGCAACAAGGAAGCAGAACTAAATTTCTTCTTGAGAAAATATTTCCTTTTTCAATTAAGATGGGAGGGCCCTCTGAATCAAACAATGATCAATAATATTAAGGTATATTGTCTCCTACTTAGACTTACGGATCCGAGGGGTATTTCTATATCTTCGATTCAAAGAGGGGAAATGCGCCTGGATGTAATGCTGATTCAGAAGGATCTTACTCTTACAGAATTGATAAAAAAGGGAAAATTGATTATTGAACCGATTCGTCTGTCTATAAAAAAGGATGGACAATTTTTTATATATCAAACGATAAGTATTTCATTGGTCGATACGAATAAAGATCAAAGCAAAACTAATAGAAAATACACAAAAAAAATATATGTTAATAAGAAGAAGAATTTAGACGGATCCGTTGTACAACGTAGCAATACACTTGTGAATATAGAAAACAAAAATTATGATTTCCCTGTTCCAGAAAATCTTTTATCTCCTAGACGTCGTAGAGAATTAAGAATTCTAATTTCTCTCAATTCTCGGAATGTTTTGGATAAAAATCCAATATTTTGCAACGAAAACAAGATAAAAAACTGTCGACAATTTTTTAATGAGGATAAATATCTTAATACAGACGCAAACATATTTATTAAATTCAAACAGTTTATTTGGCCTAATTATCTATTAGAAGATTTAGCTTGTATGAATCGCTATTGGTTTGATACTAATAACGGCAGCCGTTTCAGTATGTTAAGGATACATATGTATCCACGATTCAGGATTAGTTAATTCTGAATTAGTTATATAGTAAGGATATTTCCTGTATATCGAATATTTTATTCGATAGATGTCGAAATATGTACGCATACCTTGTCTTACATTCTGATACATGATATTTGATTTAAGGACATATCAATTGAATTAGATCTAGTAAGAACGAGGGGGGTAAGAATCCTCTTAAATTAGATATAAAAAAAAATTCTCTTTAGTGAATGTGGAAATGTATTATATTTCTTTCTATCCAAATTGGATTTGGATAGAAAGATAATGTTGTATATGTATAAATATACATTTTTATGTATACCAGATTAAAACGACTGACATAATCATAATAATATAATAATTATTATTATGATTTTTCCTGATCGGTAAAATTAATTATAAATAAATATAAATAAAGAAAAAAAAATAAATAAAAGAATTTATGGTCAAAAATTCATTCATCTCCGTTATTGCACAAGAAGAAAAAGAAGAAACAAAGGGGTCTGTTGAATTTCAAGTATTTAGTTTCACCAATAAGATACGTAGACTTACTTCGCATTTGGAATTGCACAAAAAGGATTTTTTATCGCAAAGAGGTTTACGAAGAATTCTGGGAAAACGTCAACGGCTGTTGGCTTATTTGTCCAAAAAAAACAGAGTACGTTATAAGAAATTAATAAGTCAATTGAATATTCGGGAGCCAAAAACTCGTTAATTTTAATTTAACGATTCGTTTGCATTTTTTTAGTTATTAGATTTGTCATTTTGATGAAACCTTGTTTTGATAAATTCATGGAATAATGAATTAGGGAAGAAAAGAGATGACTATACCGTCCACAAGAAAAGACCTCATGATAGTCAATATGGGCCCTCACCACCCATCGATGCACGGTGTTCTTCGGCTGATCGTTACTCTCGATGGTGAAGACGTTATTGACTGTGAACCCATATTGGGTTATTTACACAGAGGGATGGAAAAAATAGCGGAAAACCGAACAATTATACAATATCTGCCTTATGTAACACGTTGGGATTATTTAGCTACTATGTTTACAGAGGCAATAACAGTAAATGCACCAGAACAATTAGGAAATGTTCAAGTACCTCAAAGGGCCAGTTATATCAGAGTAATTATGCTGGAGCTGAGTCGTATAGCTTCTCATTTGTTATGGCTTGGACCTTTCATGGCGGATATCGGTGCACAAACACCCTTTTTCTATATATTTAGAGAGAGAGAATTGCTATATGATCTATTCGAAGCTGCCACAGGTATGCGAATGATGCATAATTATTTTCGTATCGGAGGAGTAGCTGCTGATCTACCTCATGGCTGGCTAGATAAATGTTTGGATTTCTGCGATTATTTTTTAGCGGCAGTTGTTGAATATGAAAAACTTATTACGAGGAATCCCATTTTCTTGGAACGGGTTGAGGGAGTGGGCATTATTGGCGGAGAGGAAGCAATAAATTGGGGTTTATCCGGGCCAATGTTACGAGCTTCCGGGATCGAATGGGATCTTCGTAAAGTTGATCGTTATGAATGTTACAATGAATTCGATTGGGAAGTCCAGTGGCAAAAGGAAGGAGATTCATTAGCTCGTTATTTAGTACGAATCGGGGAAATGAGAGAATCCATAAAAATCATTCAACAGGCTCTAGAGGGAATTCCCGGGGGACCCTATGAGAATTTAGAAGTGCGGCGCTTTGATAGAACAAATAATGCCGAATGGAATGATTTTGAATATAGATTCATTAGCAAAAAGCCTTCGCCTAATTTTGAATTGTCGAAACAAGAACTTTATGTAAGAGTAGAAGCCCCAAAAGGGGAATTAGGAATTTATTTGATAGGAGATAATAGTGTTTTCCCCTGGAGATGGAAAATTCGTCCACCAGGTTTCATCAATTTGCAAATTCTCCCTCAGCTAATTAAAAGAATGAAATTGGCCGATATTATGACGATACTAGGGAGTATAGATATCATTATGGGAGAAGTTGATCGTTGAAATGATAATTGGCACGACAGAGATACAAGCTATCAATTCGTTTTCTAAATCGGAATCCTTAAAAGAAGTCTATAGACTTATCTGGTTGTTTGTCCCTAGTTTGACCCTTATATTGGGAATCACAATAGGTGTACTAGTAATTGTATGGTTAGAACGAGAAATATCTGCAGCGATACAACAGCGTATTGGGCCTGAGTATGCCGGTCCATTGGGAATTCTTCAAGCCTTAGCGGATGGGACTAAACTACTTTTTAAAGAGGACCTCCTTCCATCTAGAGGAGATATTCGTCTGTTTAGTATTGGACCGTCTATAGCGGTTATATCAATTCTACTAAGTTATTTAGTAATTCCTTTTGGGTATCGACTTGTTTTAGCCGATCTCAGTATAGGCGTTTCTTTATGGATCTCAATTTCAAGCGTTGCTCCTATTGGGCTTCTTATATCAGGATATGGTTCGAATAATAAATATTCTTTTTCGGGTGGTCTACGAGCTGCTGCTCAATCTATTAGTTATGAAATACCATTAACTTTATGTGTGTTGTCAATTTCTCTACGTGTGATTCGTTAGAACATGAAACTTGACCCCTCCTATCCTAGAAATGCATAAAAAGGGGAGGGCAAATGTATTGAATAGATATCCTCATTTTTATTTATTCCATTCAGGTCGATGAATTAAACCAGATAGTCATATGAGTGAAACAAAACAACAAATTATAAATTTGTAGTAAGGGGTTATAATCTCATTCCCTATATACAAGGTAAACTCTTTATCCCAAGATTCTTTGATGAGTTATCATATTTTGAAGCGGGTGCAAAAGATCAACTGTATGACTATTACTGTCTTGTATGTATTACCATATCGGGGATCAATTAAAAATATCGGTGAACTGTTAGGAACACCAAGGTACATAAAGGATTTAGTAATGGAGATAATGTAAGGTATCAAAAAAGAGGTATTTCTACATAGAAAGAATCATAATAGGGGTTTTAAGTTGGTAGAAACGATTGAGCAGTAGTTCCCAACGATTCCGATCTAGAGTATACTCCTATTCACTGATTAAAGAAATGACTATCAAGAACGAATTAATCCTTATATTATATGTATCCATTTTTCAGAGTACACTCTTTTGAGAAATTAAGAACAGGAGCAAAAGAAATAGAATGGGAAAAAATAAAAAAATCTTTATTGATTTTCCCTATTTACTTTACACCTATACAAATAGAATTCTTATTATATATGAGTTATATAGTGCGGAATTCTTTCTATCTATTTATTGATATAAATAATGAGTATTTTATGGAAGAATTAAGTTATTACCGAGTAGAGATTTCTTTTAATTATAAGGGATAAGATCAATTCAGAAGCGCTCCTTTTTGTTAGTCTAGCAGACAGAATTTCGTTGGTCTAATTTTGGACTCCCCAATGTATTTTTATTCTATTTATCCCCCAAGAATACTGAATAATATTGAACCGGTCCTTAGATTTTTTGTGGCCATAGAGGAGCCGTATGAAGCTGAAGTTTCATGTACGGTTTTGGAATAGCGATAGGAACAGTGATGTTATTATCGACTAGAATTATCTAACAGTTTAAGTACAGTTGATATAGTTGAGGCGCAGTCAAAATATGGTATTTGGGGGTGGAATCTGTGGCGTCAACCTATAGGGTTTATTGTTTTTCTAATTTCTTCTCTAGCAGAATGTGAGAGATTACCCTTTGATTTACCAGAAGCAGAGGAGGAATTAGTAGCAGGTTATCAAACCGAATACTCAGGTATCAAATATGGTTTATTTTATGTTGCTTCTTATCTAAATCTATTGGTTTCTTCATTATTTGTAACCGTTCTTTATTTAGGTGGGTGGAATTTTTTTATTCCGCACATAGCCATTCCTGGGCTTTTCCCAATAAATAAAATAGCTGGAGTCTTTGGAATGACAATTGGTATCTTTATTACATTAACTAAAGCTTATTTGTTTCTGTTCATCTCTATAACAACAAGATGGACTTTACCTAGGATGAGAATGGATCAGCTATTAAACCTTGGATGGAAATTTCTTTTACCCATTTCTCTGGGTAATCTATTATTGACAACTTCTTCCCAGCTTGTTTCACTATAAATATCAAATAGGATAATAATATTCTAGGCCCTTAACTTCTCTCAAACAAGAGAAATAAACATAAATTTATTCATAGATATCTACAATATGTTTCCTATGGTGACTGGGTTCATGAATTATGGTCAACAAACAATACGAGCCGCAAGGTACATTGGTCAAAGTTTCATAATTACCTTATCACACACAAATCGTTTACCTGTAACTATTCAATATCCTTATGAAAAATCAATCACATCAGAGCGTTTTCGGGGTCGAATTCACTTTGAATTTGATAAATGTATTGCTTGTGAAGTATGCGTTCGTGTATGTCCCATAGATCTACCCGTTGTTGATTGGAGATTTGAAAAAAATATTAAAAAGAAACAATTACTTAATTATAGTATTGATTTTGGTGTCTGTATATTTTGTGGTAACTGTGTCGAATATTGTCCAACAAACTGTTTATCAATGACGGAAGACTATGAGCTTTCTACTTATGATCGTCACGAATTGAATTATAACCAAATTGCTTTGGGTCGGTTACCAATGTCAGTAATTGGAGATTACACAATTCAAACTGTTATGAATTCGACTCAAATCAACATAGACGGGGATAAAGAAAAATTCCTTGATTCAAGAACGATTACCAATTATTAAGATTTTGTTTTGATATTTTGACAGAAGGGATCCAAGCTTTTTTATTTTTGTTAGTCCGTACCTATAATATAACTAATAACATAAAAAAATAACTAATAATTATAATTATAGATTATAGCTTGTTGAGAATCGCTGTTTGATTTAAAGTTATAATAGAATATATTCTTTCGCAATGATTTTGAAATATCAAATTTCAATTACTCTTTTCTTTCGGAATAAAAATCCTAAAGTAGGATTTGGCTAATAACTTTAAATAACCTTATCCACATTAATCTAGAATTAATCTATAACTAAATTCAATTAAGATTAAATTGAGAGTTTAGTATTTTAGACAAGAAAAAAGAAATCCTTTCTCCCCTGGACTATTCAGTAAGGTCATGAAATCTTTCGACTTCGTTATTTCTTATTTTATACATAATGGATTTACCTGGACCAATACACGATATTCTTGTAGTATTTCTGGGATCAGTTCTTATATTAGGGGGTCTCGGGGTAGTATTATTTACCAATCCAATTTATTCTGCTTTTTCATTGGGATTGGTTCTTGTTTGTATATCCTTATTCTATATTCTATCAAATTCCTATTTTGTAGCTGCTGCACAACTCCTTATTTATGTAGGAGCCATAAATGTCTTAATCATATTTGCTGTAATGTTCATGAATAGTTCAGAATATTCCAATGATTCCCGCCTTTGGACGGTAGGAGATGGGGTCACCTCATTGGTTTGTACAAGTATTCTTTTCTCACTAATTACTACTATCCTGGATACGTCATGGTACGGAATTCTTTGGACTACAAGATCAAACCAGATTCTAGAACAGGACCTAATAAGTAACGTTCAACAAATTGGGATTCATTTAGCAACAGATTTTTATCTTCCGTTTGAACTCATTTCTATAATTCTTTTAGTTTCCTTAATAGGTGCAATTACTATGGCTCGTCAATAATAAATACTTAGAACTTCGAATTCAAGAAAAAATTAATTATTAGAATAGAAAGAATTTCTTAGTTAGATCAAATACAAATATGGAAAGGTTTAAAATTTTTAGTTAAATCTATTGCCAATACCTTTGTTCTCTAATTGTTCTATTCAAGTCAATCGAATCAGTTGAATTGTTGCTCATAGTAAAAAGAATAGTGATTGATGAGGAGTTAGTCAATGATGTTCGAGCATGTACTTTTTTTAAGTGTCTATTTATTTTCTATCGGTATCTATGGATTAATCACAAGTCGAAACATGGTTAGAGCACTTATGTGTCTTGAACTTATACTAAATTCGGTTAATATCAATCTCGTAACATTTTCGGATTTTTTTGATAGTCGCCAATTAAAGGGAGACATTTTTTCCATTTTTATCATAGCTATTGCAGCCGCCGAAGCGGCCATTGGGCTAGCAATTGTTTCGTCCATCCATCATAACAGAAAATCAACTCGTATCAATCAATCGAATTTGTTGAATAATTAGTCGTAATTATTCATTATGTAAATAAATACATATCATAGTTTTATGTCTATTATATATGTATTAGATATATGTGTTTTTTATGTATAGCTATATACTATAGCTATATGTATTATATGTATGACTGTATGATATATACCTATAAGTTATTTATTATTATATTATAATTAACTATGATTTATAATAATAATATTGTTAATCAATTTTTATTTATTAAAATTGTGCAAATTAGAATATAATTAATGTTAATTTTTAATTATATAGTATAATATTGCATTGTTGGACAATTTTCGTTGGCACGCGCAACCCGTCTCATATGACTGTGGTTATTGTAACAGAAATCAAAGTTTCTTGGGACTTTCTCATGAACAGATTTAGAAATATTTTTGGATTCTTAAAAAATTTAATAAATCATCGATTCATTTGGTATCTACAATATAAAAAAATATATAAAAATATAGAATTCATTTACTACTGAATTTTTCATACCAGATCGAAAAATTTTTATGTTCAAAACAGAAAAGATTCAATGTCACATTCAGTAAAAATTTATGATACATGTATAGGATGTACTCAATGTGTACGAGCCTGCCCCACGGATGTATTGGAAATGATACCTTGGGACGGATGTAAAGCTAAGCAAATTGCTTCGGCACCGAGAACTGAAGATTGTGTAGGTTGTAAAAGATGTGAATCCGCTTGCCCAACAGATTTTTTGAGTGTACGTGTCTATTTATGGCATGAAACAACTCGAAGCATGGGTCTATCTTATTGATTGATACGTTACAAAAAATCCAATTGAATCATTTGATTCCTCTTTACCGACAAAAGCCCGTACTCGAGAAAATATCGAGTATTCCGAGCACGGGCTTTTATGGTCAAAGCGTATCTTGTCTTTATCACGAGTTATTTTCCTTGGTTAACAATACTTGTTGTTTTGCCAATATTCGTGGGTTCTTCCATTTTTTTTCTCCCTCATAGGGGAAATAAGGTCTTTCGTTGGTATACTATATGTATATGCTTACTCGAACTCCTTCTAACAACCTTTGTATTCTGCTATAATTTCCGATTGGACGATCCACTAATTCAATTAGAAGAGGATTTGAAATGGATAAATATTTTTGATCTTCACTGGCGGCTGGGAATTGATGGACTTTCCGTAGGACCCATTTTACTGACAGGATTTATCACTACTTTAGCGACTTTAGCGGCTTGGCCAATTACTCGAAATTCGCGATTGTTCTATTTCCTGATGTTAGCAATGTACAGCGGTCAAATAGGATCATTTTCATCTCGAGATCTTTTACTTTTTTTCATTATGTGGGAGTTAGAATTAATTCCTGTTTACTTACTTTTATCCATGTGGGGAGGAAGGAAACGTCTGTACTCGGCTACAAAGTTTATTTTGTACACTGCAGGGGGTTCTATTTTTCTTTTAATAGGAGTCCTAGGTATGGGTTTATATGGTTCTAATGAGCCGACATTAGATTTTGAAAGGTTGGCTAATCAATCATATCCCGCGGTATTGGAAATAATATTATATATTGGCTTCCTTATTGTTTATGCTGTCAAATCGCCGATTATACCCCTACATACATGGTTACCGGATACTCATGGAGAAGCACATTACAGTACATGTATGCTTCTAGCCGGAATTCTATTAAAAATGGGAGCATACGGATTAATTCGGGTTAATATGGAATTATTACCCCGCGCTCATTCTATATTTTCCCCTTGGTTAGTAATAATCGGAACGATGCAAATAATCTATGCAGCTTCAACCTCTTTCGGTCAGCGCAATTTAAAAAAAAGAATAGCCTATTCCTCTGTATCTCACATGGGTTTCATAATTATAGGAATTGGTTCTATAACCGACATGGGACTAAACGGAGCCATTTTACAAATACTTTCCCATGGATTTATTGGTGCTGCACTTTTTTTCTTGGCTGGAACAAGCTGTGATAGAATACGTCTTGTTTATCTCGACGAAATGGGGGGGATATCTATTCCAATGCCAAAAGTATTTACTATGTTTAGTAGTTTCTCGATGGCTTCTCTTGCATTGCCTGGAATGAGCGGTTTTGTTGCTGAATTAGTAGTATTTTTTGGAATAATTACCAGCTCAAAATATTTTTTAATGTCAAAAATGTTAATTACTTTTGTAATGGCAATTGGGATGATATTAACTCCTATTTATTTATTATCCATGTTACGTCAGATGTTCTATGGATATAAGCTATTTAATGTTCCAAACTCTAATTTTAGGGACTCCGGTCCGCGAGAACTCTTTGTTTTAATCTGTATATTTCTACCCATAATAGGGATTGGTATTTATCCTGATTTTGTTCTCTTGTTATCAGTTGACAAGGTACAGGCTATCCTATCTAATTTCTATTATAAATAGAAATTCAAGAAATAGAAATAGTTTTCATTAATGATATAAAAAGTATTATAATTCTGCGATTTTAAGATTTAAGAAATCGTTCGCTTTACAATGTAAAAAAAGAAAATGATTTATAATTGTAATGAGATGCGTCTCAAGTTTTTGAGAACCCTCGGACTTCATGAAGTCCGAGGGTTCTCAAAAACTTGCACAAATCCGTTTTATATATAAGACGATGCTCTTATGTATTTTTCGTGTGGTTCATTCAATTAGATGTTAATGTGAATGAACCATAACTGTGTAGACCTATTCCTAATAGATTGACCCCAAAATAGCATATCCAAATTATAAGAAATCCTATAGAAGCCACAAGTGCCGAATTCATATCTTCTAAGCTTTGATTTGTTCTAGTATGTAAATAAATGGCGAATATGGTCCAAGTAATAAATGCCCAAGTCTCCTTGGGGTCCCAATTCCAATAGGAGCCCCATGCTTCATTAGCCCATACTGCTCCAGAAAGAATGCCTATGGTTAAAAAGGTAAACCCTAAACTAATAATACGAGAACTCCAATAATCCAAACGCTGAGTCAGTTGATATTTGTAATAATTTCGAAATAAAAGAAAAGAAGTGTTTTTAAAAACACTTCTTTTTATATTCGAGTATTTTATCTCATCAAAGAAAAACAACTTCATTAAAAAATTATTGCTTTTATCAAAAACATCGACCCTTGTTCGAAATATAATGACTAAAAAAGCGACCGATAATAATGATCCGCATAAAAGAGCTGCGTAGCTCAATAACATCATACTTACGTGCATCATTAACCACTGAGATTGTAGAGCAGGTACCAATATTGCGGATTGATGCATTTCGATTGAAAGACCCCAAGTGGCGAAACCCTGAGTAAAAATAGCACTTGGCCCGGTTATTGTGCTTAAATCATTTTTAAGATTTCCTATCTTAGGAATCATATGAATCATGGATAAACTCCACGAAAGGAAGATTAATGACTCGTATAAATTACTTAATGGGAAATGTCCTGAATAAACCCAACGAATAATTAATAATCCTGTTATAGAGAAAAAAGCAGCTATCATACCCTTTTCCGACGAATCACGTAATCCTATGATTTCGTGGATTAATAAGTTCATTAAATAAATCGTAATGACAATGGAAATAATCGAAAAAGATATATGAGTTAATATATGTTCTAAAGTCACAAATATCATAAGTTAAGCCCCGTTATAGAATGGAAATTGGGAATTAAATACATTATAGGATAGGAGCCGCTGTGCCACTTGATGCCGCCACTCGGACTCGAACCGAGATGCTCTAGCACTGCTTCCTAAGAGCAGCGTGTCTACCGATTTCACCATGGCGGCCCACTTAAACAACTAATAAATATTAGTTAACTCATACGGAATCGTCGAGATTCGACTATTCAATATCGTTTAGGAAACATTGGAATCGATCAACAAAGACTTATTCTTTTTTTTATTTAAATAAATTCATATTTTAATGTTCAATAATCTTTTATTCACTATCACCACCGTAGGTTCAATTTTAACAATCCACTTTTACATACTAGAAACTCAGTTCTCCTGGAACAGTTAGAACACGATAGTTTTCTTATCAATCGAGTTATAGAGCTAAAAATTCAAAATTCTCCTTTTTATTTTTTTGGAATCCGTAAAATAAGAAATAACTAAGATAAATGAATCGTTGAAAAAAAAATCGATTTTATCAAAAACTAAAACCAAATAACTAGGAGTTTATATGTATAAAAATTTCATCACTAAATTCAAGGAATTTTTTTAATGATTTCAATACCTTAGTACCATCATTAAGTATTAATATTCTTTGTCGTGTCCATAATTTATGATACGATTAAATTTATTAAATCCAATTTAGTTTTTAGTTGGTTTTCTTTTTGGCTAAGCATATAACGAAAGAGTTTCAATCTCTATCAATTTAGTTTTCTATTCTGAAAACTAAATTGATAGAGAAAATAGTAATAATATACATAATACACTTAGAATCCAATAGACAAAAGAATTCTTTTTCTACATAACGCATCAGCTAGTTCTAAAAAAGCTAATAGTGAGGAATTCATTCAATACATTAGTTAATGTTAATTGTGTATCTTAAAAAATTTTAAGTTCGTCTTCTTGGTATGTCGATTCAAATTATTTTATTCCAAGGATTTATTACTTGTTTGCCGTACAAAAAAACTTTTTGAATGTCCGGTGGAAACTGATTTAGCTAAAGAAAGAGCTTTTTCCGCAATTAAATATCCTTTCTTCTTCCAAATATTTTTACGAATACGTTTTTTTGACCTAGAAGTGCGTTTTTTTGGAACCGCCATTCAAAACTTATTTTTATCGTTGTATGTGAAAGACATGTATTATTCAAAATAGAATAGATTGTTCTTTTTAGTTATTATACATACTTAAATTTATACATATTTAAATAAATACTGTATGTATTTTACATAATAAATTCTAATCAAATTATATATTAGTTTAATAATAAATAATTTTTGTAAAACATACAAATATATATAGACAATCCTTTTCATTTTTTATTTTAACTTTAGATTACTTTATTAAAATAAAATGAAAATTCCTATTTCTAGTTCTTTCTATACGAAGTAAGAGCTATCATAGGATTCTGAATAAACATAAGTTTTTCTTGTTGGAATTCAATCAATTAGTTCCCTAATGAGGTTAGATAATTATTACAAATCAATTAATTAGAATAACTGGATTATCCTTTCTTTAATTGAGTCGAATACTCTATTTTGTATAATTCTTTTGACTTACCTATAATCTAAATTGCCAGAGTATAATATATTCTAATTGTAGTAGCGAAATGATGAAAATCTCATATTCTGTAATATTCTATAATTTTACTAAAAAACTTTTTGAGTTAATAATTAATTAATAACTAGATAATAGTTAATAAACTTTACTTAGCTATTTGGTCATATCGTTTGATCAACCAATTTAGGTTTTTAAATATTTTTCCAATATCTGAATCTGAGAAAAGCTCAAAAAATTTAAGAATAAAAATAATTTAGTTTTTTTATATCTTTTTGTTAATTTATTAATTGTTCTTTTCAAAAAAGATATAAATTTGTGAATTGGAAACGCTGAAATGAAAAATAAAAATTACAATTTCTTTTTTTTTATGGAACATATATATCAATATGCATGGATAATACCCCTTCTTCCACTTTCGGTTACTACGTCAATAGCTTTTGGACTTCTTTTTGTTCCTACGGCAACAAAAAATAGTCGGCGCATGTGGGCTTTTATTAGTGTTTTACCCTTAAGCATAATTATAGTGATTTCGGCTAATCTGTCTATTCAGCAAATGAATGGAAGTATTATCCATCAATATCTATGGTCTTGGACCATCAATAATGATTTTTCCTTAGAGTTCGGACACTTGATCGATCCACTTACTTCTATTATGTCAATACTAATTGCTACTGTTGGGATCATGGTTCTTATTTATAGTGACAATTATATGTCGCACGATCAAGGATATTTGCGATTTTTTGCTTATATGAGTTTTTTTAATACTTCTATGTTGGGATTAGTTACTAGTTCCAATTTGATACAAATTTATATTTTTTGGGAATTAGTAGGAATGTGTTCCTATTTATTAATAGGTTTTTGGTTTACACGACCCGTTGCAGCAAGTGCTTGTCAAAAAGCTTTTGTAACTAATCGTGTAGGGGATTTTGGTTTATTATTAGGAATCTTAGGTTTTTATTTGATAACGGGCAGTTTAGAATTTCGGGATTTGTTCAAAATAGTTAATAACTTGATTCATACTAATGGGGTCAATTTTTTATTTGCTACCCTGTGTGCCTTTTTATTATTCGTCGGTGCAATTGCTAAATCTGCGCAATTCCCCCTTCACGTATGGTTACCCGATGCCATGGAGGGGCCTACTCCTATTTCGGCTCTTATCCACGCCGCTACCATGGTAGCGGCGGGAATTTTTCTTGTAGCTCGGCTTCTTCCTCTTTTCATAGTCATACCTTACATAATGAATCTCATTTCTTTAATAGGTATAATAACAGTACTATTAGGAGCTACTTTAGCTCTTGCTCAAAGAGACATTAAAAGAAGTTTAGCCTATTCTACAATGTCTCAATTGGGTTATATGATGTTAGCTCTCGGTATAGGTTCTTATCGAGCTGCTTTATTCCATTTGATCACTCATGCCTATTCTAAAGCTTTATTGTTTTTGGGATCCGGATCGATTATTCATGCAATGGAACCCATTGTTGGATATTCGCCGTATAAAAGTCAGAATATGATTCTTATGGGCGGTTTAAGAAGATATGTTCCAATTACAAGAACTACCTTTTTATTAGGTACACTTTCTCTTTGTGGTATTCCACCCCTTGCTTGTTTTTGGTCCAAGGATGAAATTCTTAATGAGAGTTGGTTGTATTCGCCAATTTTCGCAATAATAGCTTGTTTCACAGCGGGATTAACCGCATTTTATATGTTTCGGGTGTATTTACTAATCTTTGATGGGTATTTGCGTGTTCATTTTCAACATTATAGTACTACTATAAAGAGTTCGTTTTATTCTATATCTCTATGGGGAAAAGAAGCATCCAAAGCAGTCAATAGAAATTTATCACCAATAAATAATGAAGTCTGCTTTTTTTCAAAAAAAACATATCCAATTTATGATGATTTAAGAAATAGAATGCGATACTTTAGTATCCGTTTTGGAAATAAATATACTTACACATATCCTCATGAATCAGACAATACTATGTTATTTCCTCTTCTTATATTGGTACTATTTACTTTGTTCATTGGATTAATAGGAATTCATTTTGATCAAGAAATAGTAGACTTTGATATATTATCAAAATGGTTAACTCCATCGACAACCTTTTTTCATCAAAATTCGAATTATTCTGTGGATTGGTATGAGTTTTTTACAAATGCAATTTTTTCAGTAAGTATAGCCCTTTTTGGACTATTTATAGCATCTATTTTTTATGGTTCTATTTATTCCCCTTTCCAGAATTTGGACTTAATCAATTTATTTGTAAAGGGGGGTACTAAGAGAATTTTCTTAGACAAAATAAAAAATGTGGTATACAATTGGTCATATAATCGTGGTTATATAGATATTTTTTATACTAAGTTCTTAACAATGGGTATAAGAGGATTAGCCAAACTAACTAGGTTTTTTGATAGACGTATAATTGATGGAATTACAAATGGAGTTGGAGTTACCAGTTTCTTTATAGGAGAGGGTTTAAAATATATAGGGGGAGGACGAATTTCGTCTTATATATTCTTGTATTTATCTTTTGTATCAATATTTTTATTATTTTTTTTATTTTACAAATTCTAAGCCCGATAAGGACCGTTCAAAAGATGTTCAAATTCTCCAAAATCATTCGAATTTTTCTTGTCAGAGAATAGACTATGAATTTTATTTATCCAAAAGATTTTGATGGAATCTTTTGCAAAAGTGATTAAATTCTTTGTGTTTGTTGTATTTGAATAGAATTTTTTTATTATCCCCCGATAAGGACCGTTCAAAAAAGGATCATGGATTTTGGACAAGCATTCTTGTTCATTCTCATCATTGTATAATCTGATCCTTTTTTCGAGCAGATCTAGAACAGGAGATCCCCTTTCTTTTTCTAGAACTTTTATTCGATTTCTCAATTCATTTCTCAAGTTGTATTTTTTTTGTTCATTAGTGTAAAGCCAATAATTATACAGGTCTTCATTATATAGTTTTTCGGTTGTATACAAAGAAATTTTTGCTTCTATCATTTCCGAAAAAGTGGATAAACTAGGCGGATATGTAAAAGAGATTATTTGTTTTCCATCACTTGGGCATATATAAAAAAAATATTGTGATATTTCATTTCGTACGGCATTTTCAAATCGACCGTTTTTTATATATCGCAATGGATGATTCCATCGTTTATAATCAAAAAGAAAAGTTACAAGAGGTTTTTCAAAGCGGAAATAGGTCTTTTCATTTTGATCTTCTTTAAGTATTCCCAATTCCCAATTATCTTGATGGGTATCCAGATAATAATCTTTGTAAACTGGGCTATCTTTGTGGAATTCATCCTTTGTTTTTTCCTTTCCATTAACCCGGATCTCTTCTGTTTTATCTATTTTGTCCGGATTCTCCTTTTCTTCCTCACCTTCTTCCCCTTCTTCTATTTCTGAGGTTTCTTTCAGTTTCTTAGTGAAAATAGGCGACGGCATTCTGCCTAAATAGTAGACACAGGTGATAAATAAGAGAATACTAAAGATTCGAGCCATAGAATTTCTCAATTCTGCCACAAAGTATTTATTAGATCGAATAGAATGATTTTGCCGTATCCAGAATAATACCAATCCAACCCATTTCATGAATAAAATGTGACCAATTAACCAACCAACAAAACTACTTGTTACAAATAACATCTTGTTGTTGCATCGAAACATATAAATGTTGACTAATCTGGTTAATGTTGAGCTTGGTAAAATGAAATGGTTGAATAATTGAAAAATTAGATTATTCAGGAATACGCATTGAATGCTGAGATTACGCATGGAATTTCTGGTAGTAGATCCATAATCAAAAAGATTTTTGTGATTGTTCCAGAAGAAATGAAACAAAAGATACGGTAGAACTAGGACAGTTATTGTATGAGGTCTGCCCAATGCTAGATGCAGAGGCGCATAATAGATCGATATGAACATCATGAGCTGTCCCGTAATAAAACCAGTTGTTGCTGATACCTCCTTCTCGGTTCCTTCTTCCATAACCCGAGCTCGGAGAAGGAAGAGATAAGAGGGCCCTATGGAGAATGTGGTCAGAAATCCATAATAGAGTCCGACCACAACGACCGAATTGATTATCTTCATGCATAAGGATAATAGATTACCTAGGAGAAACGATTTCAAAATCATCACAAACCCCCCTTTTTTCTTTTCTATTGCAATTTATCGATTATTATATGATGATTTCTTAACTTTCCATATATAGAAACATATAGACTATAAATGACATCTCCTATGTCAATGACACCAAAGGGATATTAAATGAATGGAATTGGGATATAGATGGAATATAATGAAATAGAGCCACTTTGAGGTTCCCTATGAAATGAGGCATGGAACGGAGCCACTACGAAGAAGTTTCTGGAGTTACGAAGGAAGCTTCGGACTCATATTGTTCGCGGATTGAGAACGGGAGTTGAACTCTATGAGGTCGAATCTCCCGTTGTTCCTCAGTAGCTCAGTGGTAGAGCGGTCGGCTGTTAACTGACTGGTCGTAGGTTCGAATCCTACTTGGGGAGATTGGATGCATTCTTAATTAAAGAATGCAGAATTGAATGAAAGGGCTCGCTTTGACCGTTAGGAGTAGGTAACCCGTTCCCTGTCGTTGTTTCTATTGCATTCTATCTCATCTATCACATTCTGTTCTACGATATTTGAGAATCACCGTCAATACCTCGGCGGGATAATCCTTCTCAGATGATGTACTAGCAGTG